TTCCAATACTCAGCGGCTTGATCGAACCAAGCCTCCGCAATTTCAGAATCTCCCTGTCGAATGGCCTGTTCTCCCCGGTCGGAATAGGGGGTTCAATTCCTTCCCTTAGAACCGTACTTGAGAGTTTACTACCTCATACGGCTCAGCATTCAATTCTTGTGGTGTCCCATTTTTTTAATCTACTCTAGATAATCTAATATCTAATTGAATAATGAGATTTTTCATAGATCTATCCAATTTTTTCTCGGGTTAACCAAAAGAGGTTAATTACATGAGTTTCAAACTTTCATTTTGATTCAAAATCCGTTTTTTTAGTTTTATCTTTTCTCCCACCTTCAGAAGAATAAAGCATAAGCATTTCCACTCTCGCTAGAATTTTCTGAAAGTTAACTATCTCGGTTTCATAGAAAAATTTATATAGAATTTTCGAAAAAGACTTTTCTTTATTATGAAGAAAAGTCTTACTATCTTTGGGATCTGCTGCTACACCGCTGCTCAATCCTTTAGGGGATCGCCTTTATTACATAAGTCGATTCCTACCTTTTATCTTATATCATCACAAAAGTAAGTAAGCAGTTCTTATTGTATCGGCCCAAAACCTCACTAATTGATCTTTACGGTGCTTTCTCTATCAATTAGATCCTTTATCCATAGAATAAAGTATCTAGGCATATCCATTTCTTCATATTTCGACTTCTATGAAGTTCCTTTTTTCTTTGCTACAGCTGATAAAAATCGTTTTTTTTTACGATGCATATGTATCAATTTTTTTCTCGGCATTTTTTCTAGTATTTGCTAGTGGATTCGCTCTTTTCTCTTCCCCCGTTTCTTTCTATAGTGGAGATAGTCGCACGTAATGACAGATCACAGCCATATTATTAAAAGCTTGGGGTAAGAACGGGTTTCGTTCTAGTGCCCGAAAATAATATTCCAAAGCTTTCGTGTGTTCTCCATTACTTGTGTGGATAAGGCCTATGTTATAGAGTATATAGCTTCGATCATAAGGATCAATTTCTAGTCGCATAGCTTCATAATAATTCTGTAAAGCTTCCGCATAATTTCCTTCTGACTGAGCCGACATCCGTTACGGTCGTCTTCGATTCAAAGAATCTCCGTTTCAGAACCGTACGTGAGATTTTCACCTCATACGGCTCCTCCCTTATGTGCATAATGAGAATAATACATGGAATCAAAAAAGATTGAAATATTCGCATTATTGACTGAGCGGGGCTAGTGTTTTTACAAGAAATCTCTAGCCAACCTTCCCGCAAAAGATCTTTTCTTAACATCAAACGTGTTGATACTAGATAAAAAAAAGGTAACTTCAACAATTTCTTTGTCCCTCACGCCCCTTAATTTCGAGGAATTCGTCACTTCAACAGTCTTCGATGGTTATACGTGTATCCAAAATACGAACGAGATGGATGTTTGTTGGCCCAACCATTCTTCTGAGTTCCGATCTTGATAAGGAAAGGGTATCAAATTTCTAACAAAGTTTTCGTGTTGTTGATTCCTAGGCGTAGTGCTTCTTCCTCTATGCCACCTATTGGTACTCATGGAGCGGGGTTGACCTGCAATACATAAATAACCCACATAGGTGTAACCTTTCGCTCAATACTAGAATCGCCAATTGAAGCATCTGAGGCTGCATTAATCGTGGATACACGACAGAGGGAGTTGTTTTTTTACAAACTTCACCCCCAAAAAGCGTAAATTTTTTTTTTACTTTTTTCTTTATTTTCTATCCCGAATCACGTGTCTTTCTTCTAAGGATCAAACAAATAAGAATAATCAAATCGCACCATCTCTGTAATAGGTAAATGCCTCTTTTTCCCCTGAAGTTGTCGGAATTATTCGTAATAAGATATTGGCTACAATTGAAAAGGTCTTATCAATAAAATTTCCATTTATCCTTGATCTAGGCATAGATAGCAATCCATTCTATAATTCTTTTCATTACCTCTCGTGAGAAAATGATCCCACAAACAAAGGAATTGCACAGTACGAAATAACATAAAAACAGACTCATTAAAAAAAAATAGGATCGTTTACTCAAATTCTTTCTTTTTGCCAGGCATGAATAATAAGAAATATTTGAATCCGATTCGATTTCATCCAAATGGAGTAGTATAAGAATGAAGGGAACTATTCCGATTCCATCAAAATGGAAGAATCAAAGCATTTTTCCTAGAGATTAAGATAATTCAAGAATTTTGGATTGACTAAGGAAAAAGAATCGAATAATCATTTGATGATGAAAATAGAATAACGGCCTATTTTGTGTTGTGTGCACACCGGGTATACACTATCCAATCAAATATAAAAATCCCCGTGGGTGGTTTATGAATTTTCAATCAATCTCCAAGGTAAGGGGTTAAGAGATCTAAAACTGGAAAATAATTTTCGAATTCCAGTTTTATGGAATCCGGAAATAGACTGATAGTTTCAACAGAAGCATGATCTAAAGGTATCCATTAACCATAGTCTAAAAAAAATAGAT